GCTTTTCTATAGTTCTATATAGGAATCCGTATTTAATGAATTCAACGGTTTCGGCATAAATGAAAGAAAAAAGGGAACGTCATTGAGATCCGAATCTCAAAACACACAGGGGGGATATGGCGAAATTGGTAGACGCTACGGACTTAATTGGATTGAGCCTTGGTATGGAAACCTACTAAGTGAGAACTTTCAAATTCAGAGAAACCCTGGAATCAAAAATGGGCAATCCTGAGCCAAATCCTATTTTATTAGAACAAAAACAAACAAGGGTTCAGAACGGGAGAAAAAGGATAGGTGCAGAGACTCAATGGAAGCTGTTCTAACAAATGGAGTTGACTACCTTTTTTGGGGAAAGAAAGGAATTCTTCTATCGAATATCGAAAGGCCATAAAGGATGAAGGAGAAGCCTATATACACTATGTATACGTAATGAAAAAGGATCTCAAAAATGACGACCCGAATCCTTTTTTGTTTTTCTTTTGAAGAACTAATTAATCGGACGAGAATAAAGATAGAGTCCCATTCTACATGCCAATATCAATACTGGCAACAATGAAATTTATAGTAAGAGGAAAATCCGTCGACTTTAGAAATCGTGAGGGTTCAAGTCCCTCTATCCCCAAATCCCCCCAAAAAGGCCCATTTAACTCCCTAACGATTTATCCTATGTTAGTGGTTCCAAATTCGTTATGTTTCTCATTCATCCTACTTTTTTCCATTTACAAACGTATCCGAGCAGAATTTTTTCTCTTATCACACACAAGTCGTGTGGTATTATAGGATACACGTACAAATGAACACTTTTGAGCAAGGAATCTCCATGTGAATGATTCACAATCCATATCATTGCTCATACTGAAACTGACAAAGTCTTTTTTTTGAATATTCAAGAAATGCAATTCCCCGTCCAAGACTTTTAAGACTGAATTTCGTCTTTTTTAATTGACATAGACCCAAGCCATCTAGTAAAATGAAAATGATGCGTCGGTAATGGTCGGGATAGCTCAGCTGGTAGAGCAGAGGACTGAAAATCCTCGTGTCACCAGTTCAAATCTGGTTCCTGGCATATGATTAATTTGTATGAGTATCTATTCTCCAAATTAAGTGATATGGATCAACATACATATTCATTAGGCATACATATTCATTAATAGTATAGATCCTGATACATACATACTTATCCATCTAGCTAGGTGTCTGGAAATAGACCCTTTTTTTGATTTCTTTTTTTTTTTCTAGATGATTAAAGAGTATATAAAGTATGTATATGTAATAAAAGAATTCGATTCTCTTTCCTCTTCTTTTTATTTGTTCATACTATGTCTCCTCTCGTTCAAAAAGAATGTTAATACGTCATAGATATTCGCAAGGTTAAATTAGTTGGTTGAAAGACCCAACCCAAAGTCTAGTCTAGCGGAGTTGAAGGAAGGGTGGGAATATCCAAGATTCATCTCAGATACAGTACAAATAGAATGCTATCCCTTTTCATTTCGTTGTATTTTTTTTTTATTTTGTTTTTTCTATTTCTTCCTTCCCTCCTATAGGACCCTCTAGAGCCCATCTAAGTGATGTACGCGATACAAAGTTCATGATGCAGAACTCTTTTTTTTAGTTCATCCTATTGGCTCGGCTCATCCGAAATAAGCATATTCCAATTTTGAGAATCTCAAAGAATTCTTAATTGTATTGTCTTTTTTTTTTTTCTATTTAATTTATTTAGATTTAGTCCATTCATAATAATAATAATACGAATGGACTTCAATTCCTCTATTTGATCTAGACAAAAACGTACAAATATTTCTTGAATAGCGGGAGTTGTAAAAATGAAGATTGGTTTCTTCAATAAGCATCTTGTATTTCATAAAAATTGGGGGCAATATAATCCTTACGTAAGGGCCATCCGATCCAACTTTCAGGCATTAAGATACGTTTCAGCCGTGGATGATTATCATAAAAGATTCCCAACATATCATAAGATTCCCGTTCTTGAAAATTCGCACTTTTCCAAACCCAGAAAACAGACGGAATTTTAGGGTTACTCCTTGTAGCAAATACTTTTATGCATACCTCTTCCGGTTGATCTACACCATACTCTATTCTCGTAAGATGATACACACTGGCTAACAGTCCGCCCGGTGCTACATCATAGGCACATTGGGAACGTAGATAATTGTAACCATATACATATAAAATGACAGCAACGGAATGCCAATCCTCGGGCTTTATTTGTAAAGTTTCTATTCCTTGGTAATCGAAGCCCAAAGATCTATGAACTAGCCCATGTTTGACTAGCCAAGCAGACAAACGACCTTGCATCTTTTTTATTTCTCCCGCATTTTGATTTCTATACATATTTCACATTTACGATGAAATTTTTGAATTTATGAAAATGAATTCGCTCTTTCTTATTGTGTACAAGAAAATCCTGCCTAATTAATGAATTCGGGGGAAGATACTGAACTTTTGTATTTGAAAAAGGTTTCCGGAGGGATTTCTGACG